TTTCAACATCAAAAACAACAAAAACTAGAGCAAACATGTAATAGCGGATTCGGAATTGTACCCAAGCGTCTCCCATGGGTTCTATACCTGATTCATAACTAGAGAGCTTCTCTGGTCCTTCATTAATCGGAGCTAAAGCTCCAGAAATTACAAATGCCAAGATAGGAATAGCACCCGATATTATTAGAAATGCCCAGAAAATATCATATTCGTGAAGCAGAAACATAAATATACTCCTATTAATGTGGAATAGGCTGAATTATTCGATTTGAATTGAAATTGTCAATTCATCCAGAACTTCTTAGACGAAAAAAGAAAATTTTTTGATCAAATCCGCATAGTTTAGAGTTTGTTTTCTATGTTTTCTATAAGGCATATCTTGTTTAAAGATTCATACAACGGAACCCCACTTATATTTATTTTGCATTTCGATTCCATTTACATATAGTGTAGACATAGGATACTCTTACACAAACAAAACTCTCTTACTTTGTCTCGGTTTCTCCCTAAAAACAAAATACACTAAATAGAATAAAGTAATTAAATACAAATACTAAAATAGTATATTTATATACTATAATTATATTATAATAGTAATAAATAATACTAATAATATCTATTATATTAGTATAACTATGTTTTTGTTTTTATAGTTTAGTTAATTTTATTTAGAATTTATTTCTAATTTCCAATTTCATTTATCTATATTATATATTTATTTCTATTCGAATATTCGAATTTCATTTCCATTGGGGTAAAATGACTAGGGATTTCTAGCATATTCTACTTGAAGTATTCTTTTCATTAAAATTCGGGTAGAAAATCGTTGCTTCTATTGATTCGATAGGAATACATAAATATAATCTAATACATCGAACGATTATATTCTATTTTATCTCCCTTCCTTGATCCTAGATTTCATCTCTATTTTCTTTACTTTATTAATTCGTTGAGTTGCAAGGAACCTTTACATATAACAACTCATATCTTTCTATACCAAAAAAATTCGAAACTTGGAATCTGTACTATACTCGCGGATCCTCTAAGAAATAAAAAGAATCGAGTACTAAAGAAAGACCGCGATTTGGGAAGAACAAAAATACTTGTTATGGCAATAACACTTAGTAAGACCAACCGATGAGTTGGGTTTCCTTACAAAAGGGTTTGTTTTGAAGCAAACTTACACTACACAATGAAAGATAGCGCAGAGTGATAGAATCAGTCATCAGTGGAATGATAAATGATCTACATAAGATACTTCTAATAGAAAAGAAAGAATCACACATCGTTGAACAATTCGATAGACCAAATCCCCAAACCGACCCAACTCATAGAATAGAGAAGAAGGAACATTGATACATTAGGGACCAATTCATTATCTCTGCATTATATTTGAAACAACCAATTTGATTATTGTTCGGCCAAAAACTAATTAGTCGGAGTCGGGGGACTCCTACAAATACAAGACCAACAAAAGAATAGGTACTACTAGATCCGTGTAACTTAAGTATTGTATTCGACTTGATTGGGTCAGAATGAAGTTTTTAGAAAGGATCATGTCACGATTTTCACTTCATAAATTGACTGGGATTGGGTATACCAAAAAAAAAATATATCAGTAACTTTTTGATCATGGGCAGGAAAAAAGTCATATGTAATTCATCCATGAAGATTAATGAAAAAAGATAGGTATTTTATCCGAGATTTTGCAAATCGTGATTGGATCTTTTGGAATGAATTATTGTTTTTATTTTCCTGTCCTTATGTATTGACATGGACATGTGGTAATGTTTTCATTTCTATGGACAAAGGAATCTGTCAATCCATAAACAAGTACTAATGAGGAAATGAAAACTATACTAAACTAAAATAGAATGTCTATACAAAAAACAAAAAAAAAATGAAATGTGTTAGGGCTATACGGACTCGAACCGTAGACCTTCTCGGTAAAACAGATCAAACTGATTATTATCAAAATGATTCGAACTGTTTCAAAGACCCAACATGCATTTTGTTGCATTGGGCTCTTTCATCAACTGATTAATGTAAAGATCAGTTAGTCCACCATATTTTTTCTTTACAGGAAGATAATAAGATGGCTCCATGTGCTCTTCGATTCAGTATTTGTATTCTTATCTAGGAGCAATACCAAAGTGTTTCAAAGAAGGGTTGCCTTGACTTAGGTCTGCCTCCGGCCTAGATCAACCTAAGTTAAATGGAGTCTCTATCGTTCCGCAGCAAGAGTCAAATATGAGACTTCATACACCTTAAAGTTCATAAGACGAAAAGAGGTTCTTTTGAGTCCCTTATACTCATTAGGCCTAGCATTGAATGGATTGGGTATTTACCTTATCAATTAACAAATCAATTGTGAATTCTATTTGATTTGTCACCCGAATTCGTACTCGAATCGGACCGAACCAAATATTTGTCAGGCTATTGTTCCCTCGAATCTATGGAGTAAGACATCAATTTCTCAATAAGATCAATTATGTTCATTGCATAATGGGCTCCTTTGAAAAGCATTGGCGCACGTGTAAACGAGGTGCTCTACCTAACTGAGCTATAGCCCTTATCATAGATATCTTAACATATAGATAATTTCTTGTCAAGATAGGACCCCACATCATAGCTCTCTGATCCGTTTACTGTTAGCGGATTGGTATTGCTTAGAAATAATATTCCACCTATAATCCCGGAGACGACGGGTCCTTTTTTTGTGATGATAAATAACCTACTTAACTCAGTGGTTAGAGTATTGCTTTCATACGGCAGGAGTCATTGGTTCAAATCCAATAGTAGGTAGAACTTATTAGATACCATGGATTCTGGTATCTAATAAGTTTCTTTACCCATCTTCTTTTTTCATTGTATCATCTAGATTTGATTGTGTTCAATCAAAATGTGGTGTATAATAAAGAATTTCGTTTGATTATGTTGAAATAACATTCACAGCCTCTACTCGTGTCCTAGCTCGTCTGAGAGCTAGATTCGCCTCAATTGCCTGTCTCTTACCCTGAGCTCTACTCAAGTTAGCTTCAGCTATTTCAAGAGCTTGTTGAGCTTCTTGCGGATCAATGTCAGTACTCATCTCCGCATCATTTCCTAAAATAGTGATCTCATTATTACTTATTCTAGCGAAACCACCCATTAGAGCCGCCGTTAACCACTGGTTGTTGAGACGTATTCTCAAAAGACCTATATCCACAGCTGTGGCAATAGGGGCGTGATTTGGTAATACACCAATTTGGCCACTATTAGTGGATAAAAGGATTTCTTTCACTTCTGAATCCCAAATAATTCGATTAGGAGTCAGTACACAAAGATTTAAGGTCATTTCTTCTCCCCTTCTAAGTTCATAGCTTTCGCGGTAGCTTCATCGATGTTACCCACCAAATAAAAGGCCTGCTCAGGAAGACTGTCTAATTTTCCGGAAAGGATCAGTTGAAACCCCCTAACTGTTTCCGCGAGACCAACATATTTTCCCGGAGAACCGGTAAAGACTTCTGCCACGAAGAAGGGTTGTGATAAGAAACGCTCAATTTTTCGTGCTCTTGCTACAGTTAAACGATCTTCTTCGGATAATTCGTCCAACCCCAGGATAGCTATAATGTCCTGAAGTTCTTTGTAACGTTGTAAAGTTTGCTTAACTTTTTGCGCAGTTTCATAATGTTCCTCGCCAACGATCCCAGGTTGTAACATAGTTGACGTTGAATCTAAAGGGTCTACTGCTGGATAAATACCTTTGGCAGCTAATCCTCTTGATAGTACGGTAGTCGCATCTAAATGTGCAAATGTCGTGGCAGGAGCGGGGTCGGTCAAATCATCTGCAGGTACATAAACTGCTTGGATCGAAGTTATAGATCCCTCTTTGGTGGAAGTAATTCTTTCTTGCAAAGAACCCATTTCTGTACTAAGGGTGGGTTGATAACCCACTGCAGAGGGCATTCTCCCTAATAAGGCGGATACTTCTGATCCCGCTTGGACAAAACGAAAGATATTGTCGATGAATAGAAGCACGTCTTGTTCATTAACATCCCGGAAGTATTCCGCCATGGTTAGTGCAGTCAAACCAACTCTCATACGAGCTCCCGGCGGTTCATTCATTTGACCATAGACTAGAGCTACTTTTGATTCTGCAATATTTTTTTCATTAATCACCCCGGATTCTTTCATTTCCATGTAGAGATCATTTCCTTCACGAGTACGTTCGCCTACTCCGCCAAATACGGATACGCCTCCATGAGCTTTGGCAATGTTGTTGATCAATTCCATGATAAGTACTGTTTTACCCACGCCAGCCCCTCCAAATAGTCCGATTTTTCCTCCACGGCGATACGGAGCTAAAAGATCCACTACTTTAATCCCTGTTTCAAAGATTGATAATTTCGTATCTAACTGTATAAAGGCGGGCGCAGATCTATGAATAGGAGATGTTGTACGAGTATCTACAGGACCTAAATTATCAACAGGCTCTCCAAGAACATTGAAAATTCGCCCGAGAGTAGCTCCGCCGACCGGAACACTTAGAGGAGCTCCCGTGTCAATCACTTCCATCCCTCTCGTCAGACCATCCGTAGCACTCATAGCTACAGCTCTAACTCGATTATTTCCTAATAATTGTTGTACCTCGCAAGTCACATTAATTTGCTGACCAACAGTATCTCGACCTTTAACTACCAAAGCGTTATAAATATTAGGCATCTTGCCCGGGGGAAAAACAACATCCAGTACTGGGCCAATAATTTGAGCGATACGCCCTAGGGTTTTTTCATCAAGTGTGGAAACCGCAGGACCAGAAGTAGTAGGATTGGTTTTCATAATAAAGTGAAATATGTCGAATTTTTTTTTGATTGGAATAGTGCTGAATCGAAAATAAATGTCCGATAGCAAGTTGATCGGTTAATTCAATAAGAAAGAAGTGGGAATTAGCACTCGATTTAGTTGGTACCACCCAACCAACCGAATCAAATTCAATCGTTTACTCATTTAATGAGTCAATTTTCAAGTTCAACCAATTCTTTTTTCAAAAGATCCAGTAGATAAATACGAATTGTGAGTAAGTGAAGTGCGTTTCATTTCTCTATCATTATAGAAAATACCATATAGACTAGATTAAATTATATTATCTATGGAATTCTAATTCGAACTTGATTTATGATTCATTATTTCATTTCGGGCTGATGTTCTGTATTTTCTTTTATATATTTATATATAATAGTGCCTATTTTTTTTGTTTTATACCCTTTCCCTTTCATGGATGAATTATGCCTATTTTCACATCTAGGATTTACATATACAACATATATCACTGTCAAGGGGAATTTTTCTTAGTATTTCTATTTTGAGATTCAAAATACGAAGTGGCTCAATTCAATTATAAACTGAGGATTGGGTTGCGCCATATATATCAAAGAGTATACAATAATGATGTATTTGGTGAATCAAATGCATGGTCTAATAACGAATTTAATTCGTTGATAATATTAGTTGAATATTTTTTGAAAGATTTTTGTCAAAGGTTTCATTCACGCATAATCCATATCGAGTAGACCTTGTTGTTGTGAGAATTCTTAATTCATGAGTTGTAGGGAGGGACTTATGTCACCACAAACAGAGACTAAAGCAAGTGTTGGATTTAAAGCTGGTGTTAAAGATTACAGATTGACTTATTATACTCCTGATTACGAAACCAAAGATACTGATATCTTGGCAGCATTCCGAGTAACTCCTCAACCCGGAGTTCCCGCTGAAGAAGCAGGGGCTGCGGTAGCTGCCGAATCCTCTACTGGTACATGGACAACTGTGTGGACTGATGGACTTACCAGTCTTGATCGTTACAAAGGACGATGCTACCACATTGAGGCCGTTGTTGGGGAAGAAAATCAATATATTTGTTATGTAGCTTATCCTTTAGACCTTTTTGAAGAAGGTTCTGTTACTAACATGTTTACTTCCATTGTGGGTAATGTATTTGGTTTCAAAGCCCTACGAGCTCTACGTCTGGAGGATCTGCGAATTCCCCCTGCTTATACCAAAACTTTCCTAGGCCCGCCTCATGGCATCCAATCTGAAAGAGATAAATTGAACAAGTATGGTCGTCCCCTATTGGGATGTACTATTAAACCAAAATTGGGATTATCCGCAAAAAACTACGGTAGAGCGGTTTATGAATGTCTCCGCGGTGGACTTGATTTTACCAAGGATGATGAAAACGTGAACTCACAACCTTTTATGCGTTGGAGAGACCGTTTCTTATTTTGTGCTGAAGCACTTTTTAAAGCACAAGCCGAAACAGGTGAAATCAAAGGACATTACTTGAATGCAACTGCGGGTACATCTGAAGAAATGATCAAAAGGGCCGTATTTGCCAGAGAATTGGGAACTCCTATCGTAATGCATGACTACTTAACTGGGGGATTCACTGCAAATACTACTTTGGCTCATTATTGCCGCGACAACGGTCTACTTCTTCACATCCATCGCGCAATGCATGCAGTTATTGATAGACAGAAAAATCATGGTATGCATTTTCGCGTACTAGCAAAAGCATTACGTATGTCTGGGGGAGATCATATTCACGCTGGTACAGTAGTAGGTAAACTGGAAGGGGAACGTGAGATGACTTTAGGTTTTGTTGATTTATTACGTGATAATTTTGTTGACAAAGACCGAAGTCGCGGTATTTTTTTCACTCAAGATTGGGTTTCTATGCCAGGCGTTATTCCCGTGGCTTCAGGGGGTATTCATGTTTGGCATATGCCTGCTCTAACCGAAATCTTTGGAGATGATGCCGTCCTACAGTTCGGTGGAGGAACTTTAGGGCACCCTTGGGGAAACGCACCTGGTGCGGTAGCTAATCGTGTATCTTTAGAAGCATGTGTACAAGCTCGTAATGAGGGACGTGATCTTGCTCGTGAGGGTAATGAGATTATCCGCGAAGCTGCCAAATGGAGCCCTGAACTAGCCGCTGCCTGTGAAGTATGGAAAGAGATTAAATTCGAGTTCGAACCAGTGGATAAGATAGATAAACAGAAATAGATAAACAGATAAGAACTAGGCGCACATAATTCAGTAATTTCTGTTTGTTCTCCTAATTGATTGATTGCAATTAAACTCGGCCCAATCCTTTTTTTTTTTTAGGAAAAGGATTGGGCCGAATAAAGAATGACCATCCTATACATTGTTGGATCCATAGGATTAATTATAGATCCTTGGGATTGGTGGATCATTTTCTATCCCGCAGTTTCAGGCTATAGATCAAGCCAAAGGGGGCTCCTCTCTACCCACCCTGTATATTGCCTTTTTCATTTCATGTTGCAATAGAAACTTCTTATTATATTATATAATACGAGATTATATGAGAATCAATTCTTCATTTCATTTATAGGTTATAGTATAGGAAGAAACAACTATTTATCTTTTTATCTTTTCGATGAAAATTTTTTTGTACATGACATGAGAGAAACCTCTTTTTATATTTCTAATTGAGGATTCTAGATTCTATCATAATATATATATATTGATACCCCGAATTCCCCCCAAAAAGAATCATTTTTTTCAATACTCACCCGTTGTTAGTTAAAAATTCCAATGATTGGATCATATGCTTAATTCTGATAGGAAATAAAATAATAAAACGATTATTCATCGAATGACTATTCATCTATTATATTTTCATCAAATAGGGAGCAAGAAGACTCTATGAAAAAGTGGTGGTTCAATTCGATGTTGTCTAAGGCGAAGTTAGAACATAAGTGTGGGCTAAGTAAATCAATGGATAGCCTTAATGCTGTTGGACATACCATTCCTAGTTGGAGTGATAGTTTCAGAAATGTTGATTATTTATTTGCTATTAGGGATATTTGGAGTTTTATCTCTGATAACACTTTTTTAGTTAGGGATGGTAATGGTGACAGTTATTCTGTATATTTTGATATTGAAAATCAGGAGATTGGTTTTTTTCTGAGTGAACTAGAACCTGGTTTTTCTAATTATTTGAATAGTTTGAATAGTAAGTATAAGAGTAACAATCACTACTATTATCATTACATGTATGATACTCAATCTAGTTGGAATAATCACATTAATAGTTGCATTGATAGTTATCTTCGTTTTGAAGTCCATATTCATAGTGACACTTTCAACGGTACCGACAATTACAGTGACAGTTACATTTCTAGTTTCATTTGTACGGAAGGCGTAAGCGGTAGTCAAAGCAGGAATTCTAGTATAAGAACTGGTGGTAACAACCGCGATTTCAATATAAGAGGAAGATCTAATGATTTTGATATAAATAAAAAATACAGAAATTTATGGGTTCAATGCGAAAATTGTTATGGATTAAATTATAAAAAATTTTTTAGGTCAAAAATGAATATTTGTGAACAGTGTGGATATCATTTGAAAATGCATAGTTCAGATAGAATCGAACTGTTGATTGATCCGGGCACTTGGGATCCCATGGATGAAGATATGGTCCCCACGGACCCCATTGAATTTCATTCAGAGGAAGAACCTTATAGAGATCGTATCGACTCTTATCAAAGAAGGACAGGTTTAACTGAAGCTGTTCAAACAGGCATAGGTCAATTAAATGGTATTCCCATAGCAGTTGGGGTTATGGATTTTCAGTTCATGGGGGGTAGTATGGGATCCGTAGTAGGCGAGAAAATCACCCGTTTGATCGAGTATGCTACTAATCGATCTCTACCTGTCATTATTGTGTGTGCTTCTGGGGGAGCACGTATGCAAGAAGGAAGTTTGAGCTTGATGCAAATGGCTAAAATATCTTCTGCTTCATATAATTATCAATCAAATAAAAAGTTATTCTATGTATCAATCCTTACATCTCCTACAACTGGTGGAGTAACTGCCAGTTTTGGTATGTTAGGAGATGTTATTATTGTTGAACCCAACGCCTACATTGCTTTTGCGGGTAAAAGAGTAATTGAACAAACATTGAATAAAACAGTACCCGACGGTTCACAAGCGGCTGAGTATTCATTCCATAAGGGCTTATTTGATCCAATCGTACCGCGTAATCTTTTAAAAGGTGTTCTGAGTGAGTTATTTCAGCTGCACGGTTTCTTTCCTTTGAATAAAAACGCAAAAAAAAAATATCGAAATAAAATGAAAATATAGAATAGAAGTGATTTCCATGTCTACTAAGAACTCCCATTTTTTACTAGGAATCTTTGTTTGTTGGGTTGAATTAGTTTAGTTAGAGTCGCGAACTTATAAAAAACTTGTTAATTTTAATAAAAAACCTTTTCTTTTATTCTTTCTAATATAATAAAAGACTAATATAATAAAAGGGGGAATAATAAAATTTATTAAACTTAAAGCGGATTATCATATATATTCGTCTAAAAAGATGAATAGGTACACTTCATTTAGTTCTCATTCCTTGCACTTATTAACTACTTAAATATTAATATTATTTAGAATAGTTTCTATATAATAGGGATACTTATCATAAGATATCTTTATAATAGGTACAAATATTAAATCGAGGTACCCATTCTATGACAGATCTTAACTTACCCTCTATTTTTGTCCCTTTAGTGGGCCTAGTATTTCCTGCGATTGCAATGGCTTCTTTATTTCTTCATGTCCAAAAAAATAAGATTGTCTAGATCCGATGGGACCAAATTTCATCAATTTATTTCAACACTGAATCATAATACAGATATTTGTTTAGTGTAATATGGGACAATATGTGGATTTTTCCAAACACAAATGAAAGAACTGTTATGCATGCGGATATCATGTATCCGCATAAATGTATGTATATGATATGCGGGTATATCTGGTTAAAAATGATCGGCGAATATTTATAATAGAAAGTATATGTATCTAACCAATTATTCCTAATGGTTCATATCAAACTAGTGCTAGTTGATGAAAGTTATTTCGGCATCATGAAAAGTAAAGTCAGAATTTTTCTGAATTCCAATCGAATGTAAGTGGATCTAGTATAGTATGAACTGGCGATCAGAACATATATGGATAGAACTTATAACAGGGTCTCGAAAAGCAAGTAATTTTTGCTGGGCCTGTATCCTTTTTTTAGGTTCACTAGGATTCTTAGTGGTTGGAACTTCTAGTTATCTTGGTAGGAATCTGATACCTGGATTTCCATCTCAGCAAATCATTTTTTTTCCACAAGGAATCGTGATGTCTTTCTATGGGATCGCGGGTCTATTCATTAGTTCATATTTGTGGTGCACAATTTCATGGAATGTAGGTAGTGGTTATGACCGATTCGATAGAAAAGAAGGAATAATGTGTATTTTTCGTTGGGGATTCCCTGGAATAAATCGTCGCATCTTCCTTCGCTTCTTTATGAAAGATATCCAATCAATCAGAATGGAGGTTAAAGAGGGTCTTTTTCCTCGTCGTATTCTTTATATGGAAATCAAAGGCCAAGGAAACATTCCCTTGACTCGTACTGATGAGAATTTGACTCCGCGAGAAATTGAGCAAAAAGCTGCTGAATTGGCCTATTTCTTGCGCGTACCAATTGAAGTATTTTGAACTGATACCGTATTCCTGTGCTGTGGTTAAACGGTGCAACATTTCTAATTTTTTTTCATCCGAAAAAGGACCCTTATTTTTTGTATTTCTATATTCCTTAATTCCTTCTGAATCTAAGGAGTTAATTATTATACAAAAATAGGAATAGATCCATAGGTTCCATACCTTGTTATAGAACTTGTGCTTTAGAGAAACATCAGATCAGATAGAGTTGACAAATGAAGCAGTTCATTAACAATTCACAGATAAAAAAAATGAAAAAAAAAAGAAAGCATTGATTTCCCTCCCATATATTGCATCTATAGTATTTTTGCCCTGGTGGGTCTCTCTCTCATTTCAAAAAAGTCTCGAACCTTGGATTATTAATTGGTGGAATACTAGGCAATCCGAAACTCTTTTGAATGATATTCAAGAGAAAAATGTTCTAGAAAAATTCCTAGAATTAGAAGAACTACTCTTGTTGGATGAAATGATAAAAGAATACCCAGAAACAGATATACAAAACCTAAAAAAGCTTCGTATAGGAATACACAAGGAAACGATACAATTGGTCAAAACACAAAATGAATATCATCTCCATATCATTTTGCATTTTTTGACAAATATAATATGTTTCGCTATTTTAAGCGGTTATTTTTTTCTGGGTAATGAAGAACTTGTCATTCTTAATTCTTGGGTTCAGGAATTCTTCTATAACTTAAATGACACAATAAAAGCTTTTTCGATTCTTTTAGTTACTGATTTATGGATTGGATTTCACTCGACCCATGGTTGGGAACTAATGATTGGTTCGATCTACAATGATTTTGGATTGGCTCATAACGACCAAATTATATCTGGTCTTGTTTCCACTTTTCCAGTTATTCTAGATACAATTGTGAAATATTGGATCTTCCTTTTTTTAAATCGTGTATCTCCTTCACTTGTAGTCATTTATCATTCGATGAATGAATGAAGAATTTATTTGATCTCCTGATATCAATCAAAATTTTTCTTCGCGCATAAAGAAAGCATTTTCCATTTGACTTATTTTTTCTTTATACTTCTACCTCTTCAAGGTATTTGTCCTATTTAAATAGAATTATTTCGGTACAATGGCAGACTCGTGGATAGGGAACTATACTAGCTACCTATCTAATTTATTGTAGAAATTCCTGGATGAATGATTGGATCATGCAAAATAGAAATACTTTTTCTTGGGTAAAGGAACAGATCACTCGATCTATTTCTGTATCGATTATGATATATGTAATAACTCGAACATCTATTTCAAATGCGTATCCCATTTTTGCGCAGAAAGGTTATGAAAATCCACGAGAAGCAACTGGGCGAATTGTATGCGCCAATTGCCATTTAGCTAATAAGCCTGTGGATATTGAAGTTCCGCAAGCTGTACTTCCTGATACTGTATTTGAAGCAGTTGTTCGAATTCCTTATGATATGCAACTGAAACAAGTTCTTGCTAATGGTAAAAAAGGGGCTTTGAATGTAGGGGCTGTTCTTATTTTACCCGAGGGATTCGAATTAGCCCCCCCCGATCGTATTTCCCCCGAGGTCAAAGAAAAGATAGGAAATCTGTCTTTTCAAAGTTATCGTCCCAATAAAAGAAATATTCTTGTAATAGGTCCTGTTCCAGGTCAGAAATATAGTGAAATCGTCTTTCCCATTCTTTCCCCTGACCCTGCTACGAAGAAAGACGTTCACTTCTTAAAATATCCCATATATGTAGGTGGGAATAGGGGAAGGGGTCAGATTTATCCTGATGGGAGCAAGAGTAACAATACAGTCTATAATGCTACATCCGCGGGTATAGTAAGCAGAATAGTACGCAAAGAAAAAGGAGGATATGAAATAATCATCGTTGATGCATCGGATGGGCACCAAGTGGTTGATATTATACCTCCAGGGCCAGAACTTCTTATTTCAGAGGGTGAATCCATCAAGCTTGATCAACCATTAAC